TATTATTATATTATTATATATAATACATCACTATATATAATATAATAATTATATTAAATATTTATATATATATATATAATATATATATTCTATTTCTTTTTCTTTAAAAAATTAATAGATAATAGATATTTCATATATAAATATTTTATAATTAATTATATATAATCTATATATTTTAAATTTATATAGATAATATATATATATATATGCATATAGATGAATATATATATATAAATATATTTATTTTTTTAATAATTTATAAAATAGAATTTTAAATAAATATATAAATACTAATTTTAATTATTAAATTTAAATATAATTAATAATTAAAATGACGATTAAAATTATCATTTTTAGTGTAAATATAAAAAAATTCCCCCCCCCCTTATTTTTATTACTTTTATCTCTAATGAATTGCCTGATAAAAGGGTTACCTTGATAGGGTAAATTATATGATAAATATCATATTCATTATATTTAATAGAATTAAACTATTTCTAAAAGCATCAAAAGCTTTTGTGCATCATACACCAAAATATAAAAAGATAAGCTAACTAAGCTATTGGGTTCATACCCCACTTATAAAGGTTATAATCCTTTTCTTTTTAATTTTTAAAAATTCATCAAAAATTTTATTTTTAATAACTTTAATAATAGGAACAATAATTAGAATTTCATCTAATTCTTGAATAGGAGCATGAATAGGACTAGAAATTAATTTATTATCTTTTATCCCCCTAATAAGAGATAATAATAATTTAATATCTACCGAAGCATCATTAAAATACTTTCTTACCCAAGCTTTAGCTTCAGCTATTTTATTATTTTCAGTAATTTTATTATCTATAAAAATATATACTATTTTTCAAATTAATATTAACCATAATTATGCTAATTTAATAATTATAACCTCTTTATTTATAAAAAGAGGAGCTGCACCTTTTCATTTTTGATTTCCAGGAGTTATAGAAGGATTATCTTGAATTAATAATCTAATTTTAATAACTTGACAAAAAATTGCTCCTATAATATTAATTTCTTATATTAATGAAATAAACTTTATAATTTCAGTAATTATCTTATCTGTTTTAATCGGATCTTTAGGAGGATTAAATCAAACTTCTTTACGTAAAATTATAGCTTTTTCATCAATTAATCATCTAGGATGAATATTATCAGCTATAATATTTAATGAAAATTTATGATTATTTTATTTTTTAATTTACATATTTTTATCGATTACTATTATTTTATTTTTTAATTTATTTAAATTATTTCATATTAATCAAGTATTTAGATTAAATTTTAGAAATAAAATAATTAAATTTGTATTAATAATTAACTTATTATCTTTAGGAGGTTTACCTCCATTTTTAGGATTTTTACCTAAATGAATAGTAATTCAAAATCTTACTATAATAAATCAAATTACTATTATGACTTTAATAACAATTATAACTTTAATTACATTATATTTTTATTTACGAATTTGTTATTCAGCTTTTATATTAAATTATTATGAAAATAATTGAATGACAGTAAGATACTCAATAAATAAAACTATATACATTTATTTAATTTTTTCTTTTTTTTCAATTTTTGGTTTATTTATAATTAGATTAATTTACTTTATTATATAACTTTAAGGCTTTAAGTTAATAAAACTAATAGCCTTCAAAGCTATAAATATAAGAATAATCTTTTAAGCTTTAGTGATTAACTCACTCCTCTAGAATTGCAGTCTAATATCATTATTGACTATAAAGCCTGGTTAAAGAGATATCTCTCATAAATAGATTTACAATCTATTACCTAACAATTCAGCCATTTAACCGCGACAATGATTATTTTCAACAAATCATAAAGATATTGGAACCTTATATTTTATTTTTGGAGCATGAGCAGGAATGGTTGGTACTTCACTAAGAATATTAATTCGAGCTGAACTAGGACACCCAGGAGCTTTAATTGGAGATGACCAAATTTATAATGTAATTGTTACAGCTCATGCTTTTGTAATAATTTTTTTTATAGTAATACCTATTATAATTGGAGGATTTGGTAACTGATTAGTTCCTTTAATATTAGGAGCCCCAGATATAGCATTTCCACGAATAAATAATATAAGATTTTGATTATTACCCCCATCTTTAACTTTACTATTAGCAAGAAATATAGTAGAAAATGGAGCAGGAACAGGATGAACAGTATATCCCCCATTATCTGCTAGAATTGCACATGCTGGAGCTTCTGTTGATTTAGCTATTTTTTCATTACATTTGGCTGGAGTTTCTTCTATTTTAGGAGCTGTAAATTTTATTACAACAGTTATTAATATACGATCAACAGGAATTTCATTCGATCGTATACCATTATTTGTATGAGCTGTTGTAATTACTGCTATTCTTCTATTATTATCACTTCCAGTATTAGCAGGAGCTATTACAATATTGTTAACAGATCGAAATTTAAATACATCATTTTTTGATCCTGCTGGAGGAGGAGATCCAATTTTATATCAACATTTATTTTGATTTTTTGGACACCCAGAAGTTTACATTTTAATTCTTCCAGGATTTGGAATAATTTCACATATTATTAGTCAAGAAAGAGGAAAAAAAGAAACTTTTGGTTCATTAGGAATAATTTATGCTATATTAGCCATTGGATTATTAGGATTTATTGTATGAGCTCATCATATATTTACTGTTGGAATAGATGTAGATACTCGAGCCTACTTTACTTCTGCTACAATAATTATTGCTGTACCTACAGGAATTAAAATTTTTAGATGACTTGCTACATTACATGGAGCACAGTTATCTTACTCTCCAGCTATTTTATGAGCTTTAGGTTTTGTTTTTTTATTTACTGTAGGAGGATTAACTGGAGTAGTATTAGCTAATTCTTCTTTAGATATTATTCTTCATGATACTTATTATGTAGTTGCTCATTTTCATTATGTATTATCTATAGGAGCAGTATTTGCTATTATAGGAGGATTTGTTCATTGATATCCATTATTTACAGGAATTACTCTTAATCCCTTACTTTTAAAAAATCAATTTGCAATTATATTTTTAGGAGTAAATTTAACATTTTTTCCCCAACATTTTTTAGGATTAGCTGGAATACCTCGACGATATTCCGATTACCCAGATGCCTATACAACATGAAATGTAGTATCTACAATTGGATCAACAATCTCATTTTTAGGAATTTTATATTTTATCTATATTATTTGAGAAAGTATAGTCTCAAAACGTACAGTAATATTCCCTATCCAATTAAATTCATCAATTGAATGATTTCAAAATCTTCCCCCAGCTGAACATAGTTATTCTGAATTACCATTATTAACTAACTTCTAATATGGCAGATTAGTGCCATGGATTTAAGCTCCATATATAAAGATTTTATCTTTTATTAGAATTAATGTCAACATGAGCTAATTTAGGTTTACAAGATAGAGCCTCACCTTTAATAGAACAATTAATTTTTTTTCATGATCATACTTTATTAATTCTAATTATAATTACTATTTTAGTCGGATACTTAATATTTATATTATTTTTCAATAAATATACTAATCGATTTTTACTTCATGGACAAACAATTGAAGTAATTTGAACTATTTTACCAGCTATTGTATTAATATTTATTGCTTTACCATCATTACGATTATTATATCTTTTAGATGAAATTAATGAACCTGTAATTACTTTAAAAGCAATTGGTCATCAATGATACTGAAGCTATGAATACTCAGATTTTATTGATTTAGAATTTGATGCTTATATAGTACCAACAACTGATTTAAATTTAGATGGATTTCGACTACTAGATGTAGATAATCGAACTGTATTACCTATAAACTCTCAAATTCGAATTCTAATTACAGCAGCAGATGTAATTCACTCATGAACTATTCCAGCATTAGGAGTAAAAGTAGATGCAACTCCCGGTCGATTAAATCAAACAAGATTTTTTATTAATCGCCCAGGATTATTTTATGGACAATGTTCAGAAATTTGTGGAGCAAATCATAGTTTTATACCTATTATTATTGAAAGTATTCCTATCAATCATTTTATTAAATGAATTTCTATTATAAATTCTAATTCATTAGATGGCTGAAAGCAAGCAATGGTCTCTTAAACCATAAAATAGTAAATTAGCAATTACTTCTAATGAAAATGTTTATCTAAAAATAAATATAACCTAAACCTAAAAAATTAGTTAAATAAATAACATTAACTTGTCAAGTTAAAATTATTAAATTATTAATATTTTTTAATCCCACAAATAGCTCCAATTAGTTGATTAATTTTATTTATTATTTTTTCTATATCATTTATTTTATTTAATATAATAAACTACTTTTCTTTTTTACCCCCATCTCCAAAATCAAGAGACTCTATAAAAGTTTCATCTAAATCTATAAATTGAAAATGATAACTAATCTTTTTTCTGTTTTTGATCCATCTACAAGCATTTTTAATTTATCATTAAATTGAATAAGTACTTTTATTGGTTTATTAATAATTCCTACAATATTCTGATTTATACCCTCTCGATATCATATTATTTGAAATAATATTATATTAACCCTTCACAAAGAATTTAAAACTCTTTTAGGACCATCAGGTCATATAGGAAGTACTTTTATTTTTATTTCTTTATTTTCATTAATTTTATTTAATAATTTTATAGGCTTATTTCCTTATATTTTTACAAGAACTAGCCATCTTACTTTAACTTTAACATTAGCTCTTCCTTTATGATTAAGATTTATATTATATGGATGAATTAATCATACTCAACACATATTTGCTCATTTAGTTCCTCAAGGAACTCCTGCAGTACTAATACCTTTTATAGTATGTATTGAAACAATTAGAAATATTATTCGACCAGGAACTTTAGCCGTTCGATTAGCAGCTAATATAATTGCTGGACATTTATTATTAACATTATTAGGTAATACAGGCCCATCACTATCACATACAATTATTATTTTATTAATTATTGCTCAAATTGCTTTATTAGTATTAGAATCAGCTGTTGCTATTATTCAATCTTATGTATTTGCTGTATTAAGTACTCTATATTCTAGAGAAGTTAATTAATGACAACACACTCTAATCACCCTTATCATTTAGTTGATTATAGCCCATGACCTCTAACAGGAGCTATTGGAGCTATAACAACAGTTGCAGGCCTTGTAAAATGATTTCATCAATATAATATTTCTTTATTTACTTTAGGAACACTAATTACTATTTTAACTATATATCAATGATGACGAGATATTTCACGAGAAGGTACTTTTCAAGGATTACATACATATCCAGTAACTATTGGATTACGATGAGGAATAATTTTATTTATTGTTTCTGAAGTATTTTTTTTTATTTCTTTTTTTTGAGCCTTTTTTCATAGTAGTTTATCTCCTACCATTGAACTAGGAGCATCATGACCTCCTATTGGAATTATTCCATTTAATCCCTTTCAAATTCCCCTATTAAATACTGCAATTTTACTAGCTTCTGGTGTAACAGTAACTTGAGCCCATCATAGATTAATAGAAGGTAATCATTCACAAACTACTCAAGGACTTTTTTTCACAGTTTTATTAGGAATTTACTTTACTATTCTACAAGCATATGAATATGTAGAAGCCCCATTTACTATTGCAGATGCTGTTTATGGATCAACTTTTTTTGTAGCTACTGGATTTCATGGACTTCATGTTTTAATTGGAACAACTTTTTTACTTATTTGTTTATTTCGACATATTAATTTCCATTTTTCTAAAAATCACCATTTTGGATTTGAAGCCGCAGCTTGATATTGACATTTTGTAGATGTAGTATGATTATTTTTATATATCTCTATTTATTGATGAGGTAGATAAATATTTATATAGTATATAAGTATATATGACTTCCAATCATAAGGTCTAAATAATTTAGTATAAATAATCTATTTAATATTTATTATAGCATCAATTATCTGTTTAATTTCAACTATTGTAATATTATTAGCTACTATTTTATCAAAAAAAACCTTTGCTGATCGAGAAAAAAACTCACCATTTGAATGTGGATTTGATCCTAAAAGATCCTCTCGACTACCTTTTTCATTACGATTTTTTTTAATTGCTATTATTTTTTTAATTTTTGATGTAGAAATTGCTTTAATTTTACCTATAATTATAATTATAACTTATTCAAATTTAATTATATGAACTAGAACAAGAATTATTTTTATTATTATCTTATTATTAGGATTATACCATGAATGAAATCAAGGAGCTCTTAAATGAACTGAATAACAGGGTTGTAGTTAAATATAACATTTGATTTGCATTCAAAAAGTATTGATTATTCAATCTTCCTTGAATATGAAGCGATAATTTGCAATTAGTTTCGACCTAATCTTAGATGAATATTACATCCTTATTCTATAATTAATTGAAGCCAAAAAGAAGCATATCACTGTTAATGATATAATTGAATTTTAATTCCAATTAAGGAAGTATGAGATTCAAGTAAAAGCTGCTAACTTTTTTCTTTAATGGTTAAACTCCATTTATACTTCTATATTTATATAGTTTATTTAAAAACCTTACATTTTCACTGTAAAAATAAAGATTAATCTTTTATAAATTACTAATTATAATTATTTAATATTCAAAGATTTATTAATCTCACTAACATCTTCAGTGTCATGCTCTAAATATAAGCTATTTAAATTTAAGTAAAAATCATTAATCCCAATAAAATAAAAATTCATATAATAAAAGTTAATAAATAAAGCTTTAAATTATTATTTTGCATAATTTGATTAAATTTAGAATATTTTTTTAAATTATAATATAATATTTGACCTCCTAAATACTCTGATCAACCCTGATCAAAACTTTTAACAATTAATGATCCTAATTTCAAAGGACTATAAATAATTCCATATGTTGAAATAAATGGCATAAACCATATTGAACCTAAAAAAGTTCTTAATAAATAATAATAAAAAGATTTATTAAAAAAATATAAAGAAACATCAGAAATAATATATCCCAATAAACCTCCTAAAATACAAACCAATAATGTTAATAATTTTAAATAATAAGGCAAACAAATTATAAAAGGAGAAGGAAAAATCAATCAACTTAACATTCTCCCTCCTAAAATAGATATAATTAATAAACCTAATATACCTCGTAATATAACTCAACCCTCATCATTTAATAAATGTAAAGATCTACAATTAAAATCACCAGTCATAGTATAAAAAACTAATCGAATAGAATAACATACAGTCAATCCAGTAGAAAAAAAATAAAGGAAAAAACTAAAAAAATTTAAATATGATAAAGAAACAATCTCTAAAATTAAATCCTTAGAATAAAATCCAGCCAAAAAAGGCATACCACATAAAGCTAAATTAGCCACATTTAAACAAGAAGAAGTTAAAGGTATTTGAAATACTAATCCTCCTATTAATCGAATATCCTGAGAATTACCCATATTATGAATAATAGCCCCAGCACATATAAATAATAATGCCTTAAATAAAGCATGAGTTAATAGATGAAAAAAAGCTAATTTAGGAAACCCTATTGACAAAATTCTTATTATTAAACCTAACTGACTTAAAGTCGATAAAGCAATAATTTTTTTTAAATCAAATTCAAAATTAGCACCCAATCCAGCCATAAATATTGTTAATCCAGAAAATAATAATAATAATTGACCTATTCAATTATTACATAATAAAATATTAAATCGAATTAATAAATAAACCCCAGCAGTTACTAAAGTAGACGAATGAACTAAAGCTGATACTGGAGTAGGAGCAGCTATTGCTGCAGGTAATCAAGAAGAAAATGGAATTTGAGCTCTTTTAGTTATAGCAGCTAATATAACTAATATACCAATTAATATTATTTCAAAATCTATTTTCATTAAATCTAAATAAAAAATATAATTTCAACTACCATAATTCAATATTCAAGCAATAGCTAATAAAAGAGCAACATCTCCAATTCGATTAGATAAAGCAGTTAATATACCAGCATTATAAGATTTAACATTTTGAAAATAAATAACTAAACAATAAGAAACTAATCCTAAACCATCTCAACCCAATAAAATACTAATCAAATTAGGACTAATAATTAATAACATTATAGATAAAACAAATATTAAAACTAATATAATAAAACGATTAATATTCATATCTCCACTTATATATTCCTTTCTATAAAAAATTACTAAAGAAGAAATTAATAAAACAAAAGATATAAACATTAATCTTATTCAATCAAATAAAAAAGTTATAACAATTATTATAGAATTTAAAGAAACAACTTCTCATTCAATAAAAATTAAATAATCATTCAATAAAAAATTTAAACTAAAAATAAATAATATTAAACTTACTGAAAATAATCTAACAAATCTAATAGAACAAATAGATAAATATTTCACGATCTAAAATGAAAATTTCATATCATTGATACCACAAATCAATATTTTACTTAAACTATTTAAATTATAATCATAATAAACATGAATCACTTTTCAAAATTAATAAATTTAAAGGAAATCAATGTAATAACATTAAAATATATTCACGAACTACCCCTCTTCTACAAGAATAAATACCCGAATAAATTTTTCCATGTTGACTATAAGAATATAAATATAAGGTATAAGCAGCTCTAAAAAAAGATAATAAAGAAATCATAATTATAGAAACTCAAGATCAACTAACTAAACTATTTAATAATCTAATTTCCCCCAATAAATTTAATGTTGGAGGTGCAGCTATATTTCCTGAACATAATAAAAATCATCATAAAGCTATTCTAGGTATAAAATTTAATAATCCCTTATTAATTAATAAACTTCGTCTCCCTAATCGTTCATATGAAACATTTGCTAAACAAAATAAACCCGAAGAACATAAACCATGAGCAATTATTAAAGTATAACTCCCACAAAATCCAAAATAAGTTATAGTTATTAAACCCCCCAAAACAATACCTATATGAGCAACAGAAGAATAAGCAATCAAAGCCTTTAAATCAGTTTGACATAAACAAATAAAACTAACTAAAACCCCACCTACTAATCTAATTCTAATTCAAATAAAATTATACTTAAAACCAAGATTTTGTAAAAAAGAAAAAACCCGTAATAAACCATAACCTCCTAATTTTAATAAAATACCAGCTAAAATTATTGAACCAGAAACAGGAGCTTCAACATGAGCTTTAGGTAATCATAAATGAAATAAAAACATAGGTATTTTTACTAAAAAAGCTAAAATTATTCTTAAATATAATAAATTATAATTATATTTATAATTTATTAATAAATAAAATCTTATAATACCAGCTTTATCATATAAATAAAAAATACCCACCAATAAAGGTAAAGAAGCTAATAAAGTATAAAATAAAAGATACATTCCAGCTTGTAAACGCTCAGGTTGATATCCTCAACCTAATACTAAAAATAATGTAGGAATTAAACTTCTTTCAAAAAATAAATAAAATATAAATAATCTTATTCTTCTAAAAGTTAAATATAAAAATAATAACAATAATAAAATATTTAATAAAAAAAAATTAACATAGTTATTATATTTAAAAACAGACTCTCTTGCTATTAATATCAATGAACAAATCCAAAAGCTTAATAAAATTAAACCATAAGAAATTATATCACAACCCAAAAAATAACTTATATTAACTCAATAATTAGAACAATTATTAAATAAAATAAATAAAAAAGAAATAAAAAATAAAAAATTTTGCACCATTCAAAATATTATATTTTTAAAACTTAAAGGAATCAAAAATAATAATATAAATAAAAACTTTAACATTGTAAAACACTAAAAGTTTGAAAATAATCATTACCATGTGTTCGAATTATTGAAACTAAAATAGACAACCCTAAAGCCCCTTCACACACAGAAAAAATTAAAAATAATATTCTAAAAAATCTTTCAAAATTAATTAAATTTAAATAAATAAATAAAAATAAAAATAATCTTAAAACAATAAATTCTAATCTTAATAAAGTAGACAATAAATGTTTACGATTAGAAATAAAAGCTAAAATACCAACCAAAAACAATAAAATAGGTAATATTACATATATAAATATTATCATTAGTTTTAATAGTTTAATAAAAACCCTGGTCTTGTAAATCAAAAATAAGAATATATCTTTTAAAACTTCAGGAAAAAAGAATTTCTTTTTCATTAATCCCCAAAATTAATATTTTATATAAACTATTTCCTGATATTATTCAAATCACACTTTATATTTTATCTATTATTATAGGAATAATCTTTATTCAAATAAATCACCCATTAGCTATAGGACTTATATTATTAATTCAAACATTTTTAGTATGCTTAATTAGAGGTTTAATCACAAAAACTTTTTGATTTTCATATATTTTATTTTTAATTTTTTTAGGTGGAATATTAGTACTATTTATTTATGTAACTTCACTAGCTTCAAATGAAATATTTTCTTTATCAATAAAATTAACTATTAATACTATTATTATATTTTTTTTTAGATTTTTTATTATTTTATTTATAGATAAATCTTTAATTATACCTTTTCTACCAAATATAGAAATAATTAATATTAATTTTATAGAAAATTATTTAAATGAAAATAGAATTAACTTAAATAAACTATATAACTTTCCAACTAATATTATTACATTATTATTAATTAATTATTTATTACTAACATTAATTGTAATTGTTAAAATTACAAATTTATATTATGGCCCATTACGACAAATAAACTAATGAATAAACCTTTACGATCAGAACATCCCTTATTTAAAATTGCAAACAATGCTTTAGTAGATTTACCAGCACCTTCAAATATTTCAAGATGATGAAATTTTGGTTCACTATTAGGATTATGTTTAATTATCCAAATTGTAACTGGACTATTTTTAGCTATACATTATGTAGCAGATATTAGATTAGCTTTTGATAGAGTAACACATATTTGTCGAGATGTTAACTATGGATGATTATTACGAACTTTACACGCAAACGGTGCCTCCTTATTTTTTATTTGCATTTACCTACATGTAGGTCGAGGAATATATTATGGATCTTATCTATTTACTCCAACTTGAATAGCTGGAGTAATTTTACTTTTTTTAGTAATAGGAACAGCTTTTATAGGATATGTCCTACCCTGAGGACAAATATCATTTTGAGGAGCTACAGTAATTACTAATCTTTTATCTGCAGTTCCATATCTTGGAACAGATTTAGTACAATGAGTTTGAGGAGGTTTTGCAGTAGATAATGCAACTTTAACTCGATTTTTCACTTTTCATTTTATTTTACCATTTATTGTAACTGCTATAACTATAATTCACTTATTATTTTTACACCAAACAGGATCTAATAATCCTTTAGGATTAAACTCAAATATCGACAAAATTCCATTTCACCCATATTTCACATTTAAGGATATTGTAGGATTTATAATTATATTAATACTATTAACCCTTCTAACTTTATTAAATCCATATTTATTAGGAGATCCTGATAATTTTATCCCAGCAAACCCTCTAGTAACTCCTGTTCATATTCAACCTGAATGATATTTTCTATTTGCTTATGCTATTCTACGATCTATTCCAAACAAATTAGGAGGAGTTATTGCTCTTGTAATATCTATTGCTATTATTGCTATTCTACCTTTTTATCATTTAAGTAAATTTCGAGGAATTCAATTTTATCCTATCAATCAAGTAATATTCTGATCTATAACAGTAATTGTAATTTTATTAACATGAATTGGAGCCCGACCAGTAGAAGACCCATACGTTTTAATAGGACAAATTTTAACTGTACTTTATTTCTTATATTATTTAATTAACCCCTTAGTATGTAAATGATGAGATAATATTTTAAATTAGTTAATGAGCTTGAAATAAGCATATGTTTTGAAAACATAAGATAGAAATTAAATTTTCTATTAACTTTACTAAAATCAATTAATAAAATAAAAGATATAAATAAAATCTTCAACCCAATAAAAAAAATTAAATAATTTAATGAAAAAGGTAAAAATCTTTTTCAAGCTAAATATATTAATTTATCATAACGAAACCGAGGCAATGTCCCTCGAGCTCAAATAAATAAAAAAGAAATAAAAACCAATTTCAAAAAAAATAATAAACTATAAATATCACACCCTAAAAAAATTACAGAAAATAATATTCTTATAAATAAAATTCTAGCATATTCAGCTAAAAAAATTAAAGCAAATCCTCCTCTTCTATATTCAACATTAAATCCAGAAACTAATTCTGACTCACCTTCAGCAAAATCAAAAGGAGTTCGATTAGTTTCAGCTAAACAAGAAGCAAATCAAGCTAACCCTAAAGGTAAAGAAATAATTAAAAATCATAAATATTTTTGATAATAATAAAAACTAATAAAATTATAATTTATAATCAAAAAAATAAAAGATAATAAAATTAAAGCTAAACTAACTTCATATGAAATAGTTTGAGCAACAGAACGTAAACCTCCTAATAAAGCATAATTAGAATTAGAAGATCAACCAGCAATTATAACAGTATAAACCCCTAAACTAGTACAACATAAAAAAAATAAAACACCTAAATTAAAAGAATATAATTTAATAAATAATGGAATACATATTCAAACCAATAAAGCTAAAAATAATGAAAAAATAGGAGAAAAATAATAAGAAATATAATTAGATAATAAAGGATAAGTTTGTTCTTTAGTAAATAATTTAATTGCATCACAAAAAGGTTGAGGAATTCCTATTAAACCTACTTTATTAGGGCCTTTACGAATTTGAATATAACCTAAAACCTTCCGCTCTAATAAAGTTAAAAAAGCCACCCCTACTATAACACAAATAATTAATAATAAACTACCCAATAATGGTAAAAAAAAATCTATAAAATACAATACTATTTGTAAAACTTTACATATATAAATTCTAAATTTATTGCACTAATCTGCCAAAATAGTAAATAATTTAATAATATTCTAATTATAAAAATTAATATTTCATTTATTTGGTCCTTTCGTACTAAAATAAATAATTTTATTAAAGATAGAAACCAACCTGGCTTACACCGGTTTGAACTCAGATCATGTAAGAATTTAAAAGTCGAACAGACTTAAAATTTGAACTTCTACACCCAAACCTATCTCTTAATCCAACATCGAGGTCGCAATCATTTTTATCGATATGAACTCTCAAAAAATATTACGCTGTTATCCCTAAGGTAACTTAATTTAATAATCATCATAAATGGATCAATTATTCATTTATTAATGTAAAAATAATATAAGAGTTATTTAAATCTTATTATCACCCCAATAAAATAGATTATTTATAAAAATCAAACATTTCTAAATAATTTATAAAAAAACTTCTATAAAGATCTATAGGGTCTTCTCGTCTTTTAATTATATTTTAGCTTTTTAACTAAAAAATAAAATTCTATTTATAATTTATTTGAAACAGTAAATATCTCGTCCAACCATTCATACAAGCCTTCAATTAAAAGACTAATGATTATGCTACCTTTGCACAGTTAAAATACTGCGGCCCTTTAAAAAATCAGTGGGCAGGTCAGACTTTAAATTAAACTCTAAAAGACATGTTTTTGATAAACAGGCGAATATTATATTTGCCGAATTAATTAAATAAACCTTACATAAATAATTATTTAAACATAAATCATATACTAATACTATCATTATTACTTTATTTTTAAAATTAAAATAAATATTTTTATAAAAAATTAAAATATAAATAAATAATATAAACAAATAAATAAATTATAACAAATTTATTAATAATTGCTAATTCTAAGCATATATATTTTAATTATATTAATAATTTTTAAAATTTTATATTATAGCTTATCCCATAATATATTATTATTAAATAAAATTATATTAAATAAATAATATAATTCAATAATTAATAACTAAATTAAATTTATTTCTAAAAAAACTAGATACCTTCAAAAACGATTAACGTTTCATTTCCAATAAACTATTATTAATATTTATACTACAATAAATAAAATAATTTATTAAATCTTTTGAAATCGAGAAAAATAAAATAATTATTTAATTATTTAATAACCCCTGACACACAAGGTACAATAAATAAAATCTTCTTTAAAAATAATAATTTTTCAAATTATTTCAATATTCTTATACAATACTCATAAACTATTATAATAAAATATTATTTCAATATAAAATACTAAAAAATTTAAATTTTATAATTATTTTTAATATAAATTAAAATTAAAAAAAATATAATAAATAAAAAATATATCAATTTAATCTGACTTGCACAGATATCCTTTCAATGTAAATGAAATACTTTACTAAATAAGCTTTAAATTGTCTTTCTAGATACACTTTCCAGTACATCTACTATGTTACGACTTATCTTATCTTAATAATAAGAGCGACGGGCGATGTGTGCATATTTTAGAGCTATAATCAAATAAATAATCTTTAATATTTTACTATCAAATCCACCTTCAAAAAATTTTTCATATTTTAATCCATATAAATAAATTTATTGTAATCCATTTCTACTTAACTATAAACTGCACCTTGACCTGACATTACTTTTAATAAAAAATAAAGAAAATTATTATTCTTATAAAATATTCTAATAACGGCGGTATACAAATTGTAAATAAACAAAACTAAGTAAGGTTCAACGTGGACTATCGATTAAAGAACAGATTCCTCTGAATAGACTAAAATACCGCCAAATTCTTTAAGTTTCAAGAACATATCTATTACTACTCAAATAAATAAATCAACATTTTAAATAATAGGGTATCTAATCCTAGTTTAACTTTAAAATTTCTTAGCTTCAATTAATCAATAAATAAAATAATATAAATTTAAAATTCCACCTAATAAATTTAATATTTTGTATAATCAATAATTTAACTATTACTAATAAAATTTATTTATATTTTTTGTCTAACCGCGACTGCTGGCACAACTTTTGTCAATATTAACTAACATTACTATATCTAAATTTCCTTAATATATAATATTAATTACTGTAAATAAATAAAATTTTAAATTTTTAAAATAATAAAATAATTCTTACAAAAATTTACATGTAAAATAAATTAATAACAAATTTATAAGCAAGAATAAAACTTTAATTATATAATAATATATTTAATATAATATTTTAATTTAAAATTAAATTCTTATAAAATAAAAATATAAATTTAAAATTTAATCATAAATTTATAATTAAATAATTATAAATTAGTATAATCTCCAATTAATTTTTTATATATAATACATATATTTTATTAATAATAAAATCCCCTAATTCTATATTTTAAAATATTTTATATATTTTAATTATATAATAATATATTTAATATAATATTTTAATTTAAAATTAAATTCTTATAAAATAAAAATATAAATTTAAAATTTAATCATAAATTTATAATTAAATAATTATAAATTAGTATAATCTCCAATTAATTT